ATCTTTCTATTCGTTAAAAAACCCTAGATGGAAAAAGACAACTATGGTATATGATGATGCGTATAATAGTGAGGTAGTATGGGACAAAAAATAAATCCACTTGGTTTCCGACTTGGTACAACCCAAAGCCATCATTCCCTTTGGTTTGCACAACCAAAAAATTATTCTGAGGGTCTACAAGAAGATCAAAAAATAAGAGATTTTATCAAAAATTATGTTCAAAAGAATATGAGAATATCCTCCGGTGCCGAGGGAATTGCCCGCATAGAGATTCAAAAAAGAATCGATTTGATCCAGGTCATAATCTTTATGGGGTTCCCGAAGTTATTAATCGAAAGTAGACCGCGAGGAATCGAAGAATTACAGATGAATCTACAAAACGAATTTCATTATGTGAACCGAAAACTTAACATTGCTATCACAAGAATTGCAAAACCTTATGGAAATCCTAATATTCTTGCAGAATTTATAGCCGGGCAATTAAAGAATAGAGTTTCATTTCGAAAAGCAATGAAAAAGGCTATTGAATTGACTGAACAAGCAGATACAAAAGGAATTCAAGTACAAATTGCAGGGCGTATCGACGGAAAAGAAATTGCACGTGTCGAATGGATCAGAGAAGGTCGGGTTCCCCTACAAACCATTCGCGCTAAAATTGATTATTGTTCCTATACAGTTCGGACTATCTATGGGGTATTAGGCATCAAAATTTGGATTTTTATAGACAAGGGAGAGGAATAACAAAACTTTCATTGTTTTTCCGTCGATAGAACAAAAAGGGGGAAACTCATTCATTCTTTTTCTGGCCAATCAAACAAATTCCGAATTCTTTAATTCTTTTAATTCTATAGGGTTGAATAAAAATTAGATTGACCTTTTGTTTTGATATAATTGCTATGCTTAGTGTGTGACTCGTTGGTTTTAGGGGGTTGGGATTAAAAAAAGACCGGCCCAGTAGTATGAAAACCAACCCATCGCTTCATATTATCTGGATCTAAAGAACCTGTCAAGATATGCCAAATCGGTCATATCTTTGTAGCAACTGCAATTTTTTTACAATTAAACTTTAATGAATTCTAAGTTTAAAACAAAATACAGAACAAGAGTGTGGATAAATGGAAGGGTGAGAGAAAGAAAGAAAAAAGTATCAATGATATAGAATTCCAATATGTAAGGTCTAGGAGTCCTCTCATAAAAGACAGTGTAATAAAGCATCAATACTAATTGATTCATCCATAATGAAATATTAAATGAATCCTTCTTATAGATTATAGAAGAAAAAACTCAAGAGCTTCGAGCCAATAAAGACTAAGAAGATTGACTCAAGGATAAATTGGATTAGAAGCTTCGTTGTAGAATTCTGACCTAACCATTTAGTACGAAGTGGTGGGGACGAAGGAACCTGTGAATGCAAAAGATTTTATTGAACAAATGAATCTTAATGATTCACTCGTTGGGATGGCGAAATGAACCGGAAATCAATTCATCTATTCGGAGAAATGACGAACAAGTGCTAGGACTGAAATAGAGATTGCAAGAGTCAATATTCGCCCGCGATAATTTTTTTTGAATTTGAATTGGTAAACCTGGATAAAAGACAAAAGAAAATAAAGATTTAATAGGACGTTCCAAAAAAAAAAAACGATTTTTTATCCAATTTTTTCTAAAAATGTTCTAATATCTATGCAAATTAATTGCAATTCCATTTTGAATCCTTTTATTCGCGAGGAGCTGGATGAGAAGAAACTCTCACGTCCAGTTCTGTAGTAGAGATGGACTTCCGAAACAACCATCAATTATAACCCCAAAAGAACTAGATTCCGTAAACAACATAGAGGACGAATGAAGGGAATATCTTATCGAGGTAATCATATTTGTTTCGGTAAATATGCTCTTCAGGCGCTTGAGCCTGCTTGGATCACATCTAGACAAATCGAAGCGGGTCGACGAGCAATGACACGAAATGCACGCCGTGGTGGAAAAATATGGGTCCGTATATTTCCAGACAAACCAGTTACAATAAGACCCGCCGAAACACGTATGGGTTCGGGGAAAGGATCCCCTGAATATTGGGTAGCTGTTGTTAAACCCGGGCGAATACTATATGAAATGGGCGGAGTAACTGAAAATATAGCTAGAAGGGCGATTTTAATAGCAGCATCCAAAATGCCTATACGAACTCAATTTATTATTTCGGGATAAAAATGTAGAACCAACACAAATGAGTCTTGGGAATGAAAGAAAACCGCAGGTTTCTTTTTTTTGACAAACAATATTTCTTTTATTTTCTTCATCCTTTGCAGTGGAAGAATAGACTCAAAACTTCATATGATTCAACCTCAGACCCATTTAAATGTAGCGGATAACAGCGGGGCTCGAAAATTAATGTGTATTCGAATCCTAGGAGCTAGTAATCGCCGATATGCTCATATTGGTGACGTTATTGTTGCTGTGATCAAAGAAGCAGTACCAAACATGCCCCTAGAAAAATCAGAAGTAGTAAGAGCTGTAATTGTTCGTACCTGTAAAGAACTTAAACGTGACAGCGGTATGATAATACGATATGATGACAATGCTGCAGTTGTGATTGATCAAGAAGGAAATCCAAAAGGAACTCGAATTTTTGGTGCAATCCCCCGCGAATTGAGACAATTCAATTTTACTAAAATAGTTTCATTAGCTCCCGAGGTATTATAAAATAAAATGGGAGCCTGATATCTTTGGGATTTTTGAAAAGAAATAGATTAAGAACTAGATTAATTCGTAGATTATGTCTCACGCATATACCTTGAAAAGTTCATATTCATAAACCAATAAAAAAACATGTTAATTAGATCCAATTTTGAGGCACCAAAAATTTTACTTCATCATGGGTAGAGACACTATTGCTGAGATAATAACCTCTATACGAAATGCGGATATGGATAGAAAAAGAGTTGTTCGCATAGCATCTACTAATATTACCGAAAATATTGTTAAAATACTTTTCCGAGAAGGTTTTCTCGAAAACGTCAGAAAACATCGAGAAAAAAACAAAAATTTTTTGGTTTTAACCCTGCGACATAATAGAAGGAATAGGAAAAGACCCCATACCTGTAGAAATTTTTTAAATTTAAAACGGATCAGCCGACCCGGTCTACGAATCTATTCTAACTCTCAACGAATTCCTAGAATTTTAGGTGGAATGGGGATTGTAATTCTTTCTACTTCTCGAGGTATAATGACAGACCGGGAGGCTCGACTAGAAAAAATCGGCGGAGAAATTTTATGTTATATATGGTAATCCTTTTAATATCCAAATGGGATCCGAAACCTCTTCCTATTTGTAAAAAAAAAAGAAAGGGGTGAGTTGTCTAATATCGTTTCTCCTACATTAGTTGATACTTCAAGGGGGCTTTACCTGAAATGAAAGAACAAAAATGGATTCATGAGGGTTTAATTACCGAATCGCTTCCCAATGGCATGTTCCGGGTTCGGTTAGATAATGAAGATCTGATTATAGGTTATGTTTCAGGAAAGATCCGACGTAGTTTTATACGGATACTGCCAGGAGATAAAGTTAAAATTGAAGTAAGTCGTTATGATTCAACTAGAGGACGTATAATTTATCGACTCCGAAACAAGGATTCGAAAGATTAGGTGGTTTTTATTCAATACGATTCGAGATGAAAAATTGCAAGAAACTTATTTTCTACCAAGAAGTAGATTCAGAATTAAGCTAAGGAATGAAAAATATGAAAATAAGAGCTTCCGTCCGTAAAATTTGTGAAAAATGTCGACTAATCCGCAGACGGGGGCGCATTAGAGTAATTTGCTCTAACCCGAGACATAAACAAAGACAAGGATAATCAGACTCACCAAAGGAATAAACGTACAAATAAAGAATCTGTTTTGACATCAAATGGATATATTCCATATATTTCTGACTCATATTTATGAGATGCTACAATATGGCAAAAGCTATACCGAGAATTGGTTCACGTAAAAATGTACGTATTGGTTCACGTAAAAGTGCACGTAGAATACCAAAGGGAGTTATTCATGTTCAAGCAAGTTTCAATAATACTATTGTCACCGTTACAGATGTACGGGGTCGGGTCGTTTCCTGGTCCTCGTCCGGTACTTGTGGATTCAAGGGTACGAGAAGGGGGACGCCCTTTGCCGCTCAAACTGCAGCGGCAAATGCTATTCGTACAGTAGTAGATCAAGGTATGCAACGAGCCGAAGTCATGATAAAAGGTCCCGGTCTCGGAAGAGACGCCGCATTACGAGCTATTCGTAGAAGTGGTATACTATTAACTTTTGTGCGGGATGTAACCCCCATGCCACATAATGGCTGTAGACCCCCCAAAAAAAGACGTGTGTAGAAATGAAGAGTGAAGAACTTTCAAGAGAAACAAGAGAAATAAATAATTCAATCAAATAAAATATTATTACTATGGTTCGAGAGAAAGTAACAGTATCTACTCGGACGCTGCAGTGGAAGTGTGTTGAATCCAGAACAGACAGTAAACGTCTTTATTACGGGCGCTTTATTCTGTCTCCACTTATGAAAGGACAGGCCGACACAATAGGCATTGCGATGAGAAGAGCTTTGCTTGGAGAAATAGAAGGAACATGTATCACACGCGTAAAATCTGAGAATGTCCCGCATGAATATTCTACTATAACGGGTATTCAAGAATCGGTCCACGAAATTATAATGAATTTGAAAGAAATTGTATTGAGAAGTAATCTATATGGAACTTGTAGCGCGTCGATTTGCGCCATGGGCCCTGGATATGTAACTGCTCAAGATATGATCTTACCGCCTTATGTGGAAATCGTCGACAATACACAACATATAGCTAGCTTAGCAGAACCCATTAATTTGTGTATTGGATTAGAAATCGAGAGAAATCGGGGATATCTTATCAAAATGCCACATACCTTTCAAGATGGAAGTTATCCTATAGATGCTGTATTCATGCCTGTTCGAAACGTGAATCATAGTATTCATT